ACTCCCATTAAAAGAAAAATAGAACCCCCCGCCGTGTACAAAATAAATTTTGTAGCTGAGTAGAGACGTTTTTTTCCTCCCCACATGGATACAAGTAGATAAACGGGAATTAACTCTAACTCCCACATGAGGAAAAAAAGTAAAAGGTCCCGAGAAGAAAACAACCCTATTTGCCCGCTGTACATTGCTAACATCAGGAAATTAAATACTCGAGAATCTCGAGTAACTGGCCAAGCCGATAAAGTAGCTAAAGTAGTGATGAATCCCGTCAATAAAATGGGTCCTATAGAGAGTCCATCTATTCCCAATCTCCAATGGAAATCAAAAAAATCGATCCAGTTATAATCCTCCACTAGTTGGAGTAATGAATCATCCGATTGGAAATGATAACAGAATGCATAAGTAATTAGAAGAAGTTCTAGGATACATATACATATAGTATACCAGCGGGTTACTCTATTTCCTCTATGTGGAAGAAAGAAAATCAAGGAACCCAAAAATATGGGCAAAACTACAATTATTGTTAAGCAAGGAAAATGGTTCGTGGTAAAGACAAGATACACTTGGGCCAGAACAATCCGTGCTCAAAATCAAATAAAAGTAGTTTGAGCACGGATTTTGTCGGTAAAAAAAAGAAAATGGATTCAAGTAGAGTTTTATGGAACGTATCAATAAGCTAGACCCATACTGCGGGTTGTTTCATGCCATAAATAAACTCGAACACTCAAGAAATCTGTTGGGCAGGCGGATTCACATCTCTTACAACCAACACAGTCCTCGGTCCTTGGAGCAGAAGCTATTTGTTTAGCTTTACATCCGTCCCAGGGTATCATTTCTAATACATCGGTGGGGCACGCTCGAACACATTGAGTACATCCTATACATGTATCATAAATCTTTACTGAGTGTGACATTGGATCTATACATTTTTGAACGTCATGAATTTTCGGTCTAGTAAACTAACTTATAAATGAATCCTTTAGATACCAGACGAATCGATGAGTTATCAGAATCAATGTACTTCCGAATTGTTTAGGAGCGAAGGCTAAAATACTTTGATTTCTTATGTTTTTGTAACGACGATCATACCTTACTCGTATCAAACGTGCTAGTTTGAATGAATTTCTGAATATTCCAAATTTTCATTTCTATGATTAAGGCTATTTATTCAACAAATTGGATTGGTTAATACGAGTTGATTTTCTGTTACGATAAATTGATGAAACAATAGCCGGTCCAATAGCTGCTTCAGCGGCTGCAATAGCTATAACAAAAATGGAGAAAATGTCTCCTCTTAATTGACGATTATCAAACATATCCGAAAATGTTACAAAATTTATATTAACTGAATTTAATATAAGTTCAAGACACATAAGGGCTCTAACCATATTTCGACTTGTGATCAATCCATAGATACCAATAGAAAATAAATAGGCACTCAAAACAAGTACATGTTCGAGCATCATTAACCAACTCCTTATCAATCTTGATTCATTTCAATCTGAACAATAATGTAATTCATTCGATTCTAACAAGTATGGCACAAAACAAGGGAATCCATTTTGAATAGATCGATATAAAACTAAAGTTTTTCTATTCTAGTTTAGACAGGAACTAAAATTAAAGGATTATAACATTCTTTTTTAGTTAATTCTATTTGAATTCCTCGTTTTAAACATTTCTTATTGACGAGCTATAGAAATTGCACCTATTAAAGCGACTAAAAGAATTATTGAAATGAGTTCAAATGGAAGAAAAAAATCTGTTGCTAAATGAATTCCAATTTGTTGACTATTACTTATCAAATCTTGCTCTAAAATTTGGTTTGATTTTGTAGTCCAAACGATCCCATACCAGGACGTATCTGGAATAGTAGTAAGTAGTGAAATAAAAAGACTTGTACAAACTATTGAAGTAACTCCATCCCCAACAGTCCAAGGCTGAAAATCTTCATAATCATAATATTCTGAACCATTCATGAACATCACAGCAAAAATGATTAAAACATTTATAGCTCCTACATAAATAAGCAGCTGCGCAGCAGCTACAAAATAGGAGTTCGATAGAATATAGAATAAGGATATACAAAAGAGAACCAATCCCAATGAGAAGGCCGAATAAATTGGATTTGGAAATAATACTACTCCCAGACTTCCTAATATAAGACCCGATCCCAGAAAGACTAAAAGAAAATCATGTATTGGTCCAGGTAAATCCATTTGATTTTAGAGAAAAAAAATTATTGCATGACTTTGTTGACCTGACCAGGAAAAAAGAAGTTATACTATTTTTTCTTTTTAAAATATTTCTAAATTGAATGAAATTTGAATGGGAATGGTATGGATTGATGTAAATACAGTTATGGGGCTACTCTTATTCTCAAAAACAACGTTTGAAACTAGATATTTGAAAATCATTATTTGAATAGAAATGGGTTTTCAATCCAAATTTAGTCACGATTCTCGCCAATCAACCGCTCATTTGTATTGAACAAGCAAAA